TGCTGCATGAGGAGAATCGGGCACTTGTATATCAATTTTTGGATAGAGTGCTTGTTTGGGTGTTGGAAGTGTGGTGAGTTTGGTTTAGTCTCTAGGGGAAAGTGAGTTAAAAAGAGTGTTATATATATACATANGAGGGGGAGATATAGTAAATGTGGTTGGTACGTGCCCTTATGTCCTGCTACCATTGACTGTGATGCCCGTGCCTACCATTATGCTGGTGCTCAAGATGCAGTTAAGTCCAGCTACAATTCATGCTCCGGGTCAGGGCCTCAGACGGCCATAGCTGAGTCCAAGCAGACCAAAATAAAGCGTTTGTTTTCCTGTAAGGTCCGTTCACTGCTGCATGAGGAGAATCGGGCACTTGTATATCAATTTTTGGATAGAGTGCTTGTTTGGGTGTTGGAAGTGTGGTGAGTTTGGTTTAGTCTCTAGGGGAAAGTGAGTTAAAAAGAGTGTTATATATATACATATGGGGGAAAAAGAAGGGGGGGAGATATTTATTTTATGTCCTGTTACCATTGACTGTTATATCCATGCTTGATTGATTATAATATTCATGCCTACCATTATGGTGGTGCTCAAGATGCAGTTAAGTCCAGCTACAATTTATGCTCCGGGTCGGGGCCTTTGACGGCCATAGCTGAGTCCAAGCAACCCCGAAAATAAAAAAATACCAAATGTATGACAGCACAGTTATGTGTGAGCATGGGCTGATTAGTAATTAGTCCATCGAGATGTCTTATTTAAGGGGAATGAGTGGGCGGTTTTAGATGAGATGGCCCTGAAGAAAGAACCAGATGTCTTTTAAAGTTCACTCGATAGTTACCCCCACAATTAATGGGCTCAAACCAAGAAAAAAAGTCCCAGCCGAGCGGGTTGCTGGTTTCACGCGGCATGGTGATTAAGCTCGTGATCCAGGGGACGGGATATGCATGTTGACGAGAAATTATTTGACTTGTATGTACTATGTACGATGAATAACTTAATGTATTATGTATTATAAGTAAATTGAATGTTTTCGCTTGGATGTTCAGGAAATAAATTTAGAGTTGTTTTAAGAGTGTTTTATGTTTTGTGTACATTAAATTTTAATGTACTTGCTTATATGCATGTGGATAATCATTTAATGTACTATATACATAGTATGTCTTCATTACATTAATAGATAACCTCCTCCCCTTCCTCGAGATTCTAAAATTGCTGTGAAGGTAATTTATAAGGCTTTAGAGTGATAAGTTTGTGTTGATTTTTTGAAAATTTTGGTAAATTTAATGCTGATATTGTTGTCTGTGTCTGTGGGGCTACATCGATAACTTTTCAGGGAATAGTTTAAATAGAACTTCAGCTTTGGGTGTTGATAGTGGGGCTATGGCTTCTTCCTTGAAGTCTTAGGGAGGTTACTTGTTCTCCTTCTCTGGTTTACAAGACCAGTATATTCAATGTACTACAAAGACTTGTCTTCATTTTAGGAGGTTATTCTCAATGGTGCTGGCTACTGGTATCAACACTAGAATGAGTAAGAAGTACATGATTGATGCTAGCTGTCCAATAATAATGTATGGGTGTTCGACTGGTTGTCCTCCAATTCATGTGAGTGTTAACAGGTCTGCGACTAGGATTCAGAAGAGGCACTGGCTGATTGGTCGAAATATTATGCTTCGTTGTTTGGATGTGTGTAGTAGGGGTATCAGGACTAGGATTAGAATTGATAGGACTAGGGCTAAGACCCCTCCTAGTTTATTAGGGATTGATCGAAGAATTGCGTATGCGAATAAGAAATATCATTCAGGTTTGATGTGTGGGGGTGTGTTGAGTGGGTTTGCTGGTGTGTAGTTGTCTGGGTCTCCAAGTAGGTCCGGTGAGAATAGTACTAGGAGTATAAGGGCTATAATTAGTAGTAGTGCTCCTAGGATATCTTTGATAGTATAGTATGGATGGAATGGAATTTTGTCTGTGTCTGATGAGATTCCTGTAGGGTTATTGGATCCTGTTTCGTGAAGGAATAAGAGGTGAACTATGGCGAGGGCTGCAATGATGAATGGGAGAATAAAGTGAAAGGCAAAGAATCGGGTGAGTGTTGCTTTATCTACTGAGAACCCACCTCAAATTCATTCTACTAGGTTTGTGCCAATATATGGAATTGCTGAGAGAAGGTTAGTAATAACTGTTGCTCCTCAGAAAGATATTTGTCCTCATGGTAGGACGTATCCTATGAATGCTGTGGCTATTGTTGCAAATAGGAGGATCACTCCAATGTTTCATGTTTCTAGAAATGTATATGATCCATAGTAGAGGCCTCGTCCTACATGTATGAAGAGGCAGATGAAAAATATGGATGCTCCGTTTGCATGTATGTATCGGATAACTCAGCCATAGTTGACGTCTCGGCAGATGTGGGTAACGGAGGAAAATGCTGTTGCTGTGTCGGCTGTGTAATGTATTGCTAGGAATAAGCCTGTTAGGATTTGTAGAATTAAGCAGATGCCTAGGAGGGAGCCAAAGTTCCATCATGATGAGATGTTTGATGGGGCTGGGAGGTCAATGAATGCGTTGTTTACAATTTTTATAAGTGGGTGGGTTTTTCGGGTATTGATCATTAATGTTCTTGTAGTTGAATGACAACGATGGTTTTTCATATCATTAGTCGTGGTTAAATTCCATGCGAGAATAATGATAACATACATTGTATTTATTTTGAGTGTAATTTTTGTGGTGGGTTTTGTGGGGTTTTCTTCAAAGCCTTCGCCTATTTATGGGGGATTAGGGTTGATTGTTAGTGGTGGAGTTGGTTGTGGTATTGTATTAAATTTTGGTGGGTCTTTTTTAGGTCTAATGGTTTTTTTAATTTATTTGGGGGGTATGATAGTTGTTTTTGGTTATACAACGGCTATGGCTACTGAACAATATCCTGAGATTTGGGTTTCTAATAAAACTGTTTTAGGGGCATTTATTACTGGTTTATTAATAGAGTTTTTGATGGTTTATTATGTGTTGAAGGACAAGGAAGTAGAGGTTGTATTTAAGTTTAATGGTTTAGGGGATTGGGTTATTTATGATACGGGAGATTCTGGGTTTTTTAGTGAGGAAGCTATAGGGATTGCGGCTTTATACAGTTATGGTACTTGATTGGTTATTGTAACTGGTTGGTCTTTATTAATCGGTGTTGTGGTAATTATGGAAATTACTCGTGGAAATTAAGTAGAATTATGCTTACAAGAATTGTAACTAGGAAAGAGAGGAAATATAGTTTGATTAGGCCCTTTTGGTTTGTTACTACGGTTGATATTTTTATTTGAATTAGTGAAGTGGTTTTTGGTAGGATATTTTCTAGTCAGATTAGGTCTAGAATAGAGGATGCTGACTTTTGGCTTATTGTTAAGTTTGCATAGGGGGTTAGGCGGTGTATGATTGTAGGATAGTACCCTAGAAGATTAGAGAATTTGAAAGCATTTGATGGGTATTTGAATTTTAGGCTATAGGTTATATTGCTGATTTCTAGTGCTAGAATGAAGCCTAGAATAGTAACTGCTAGGGCTATTGTTTTTAGGTAATAGGGTATTGTTATTTGGGGGACTGTCATTGGGGGAATATTGTTGGAAATAATGAATCCTGCAAAAAGGCTTCCGACTAGTAAGCGTTTAATTGAGTTGATTAGGAAAGGGTTGTTTTCATTAATAATAATTAGGGCTGGGAATCGAGGTTGTCCTAGAAGTGCAAAAAAGATAATTCGGGTACTGTAGATAGCTGTAAAAGAGGTAGCAATTAGTGTTATTAAGAGGGCTCAGGCGTTGGTGTACGACGTGTTGGCGGCTTCAATAATTAGGTCTTTGGAGTAAAATCCGGTAAGGAATGGTATTCCTGTTAGTGCAAGGCTGCCAATAATTAGGGCTGTTGTGGTAAATGGTATAGCTTTGAATAGGCCTCCTATTTTTCGAATGTCTTGTTCATCATTTAAGCTGTGAATGATAGAGCCGGAGCATATGAATAACATGGCTTTGAAGAAGGCGTGGGTGCAGATGTGAAGAAATGCTAGATAGGGTTGGTTAATGCCAATAGTTACTATTATGAGGCCTAGCTGGCTGGATGTAGAGAAGGCAACGATTTTTTTGATGTCGTTTTGAGTTAGGGCACATATTGCTGTAAATAGGGTGGTAATAGCTCCTAGACATAGCATGATGGATTGGGCAAATTTGTTGTTTTCTGTTAGTGGGTAGAAGCGAATTAGTAGGAAGATGCCTGCTACTACTATTGTGCTTGAGTGGAGTAGTGCTGATACAGGGGTGGGGCCCTCTATTGCTGAAGGTAATCATGGATGTAAGCCAAATTGTGCGGATTTTCCAGTTGCAGCTAGTGTGAGGCCTATTAGAGGTAGGTTAGAGTTGTTTGGATTTAGTATAAAAATTTGTTGAAGATCTCAGGTGTTGAGATTTATTAAGAATCATGCTATTGCTAGAATAAACCCGATGTCGCCGATGCGGTTATACAGGATTGCTTGTAGAGCTGCTGTGTTTGCGTCTGCTCGTCCATATCATCACCCGATAAGTAGAAATGATATGATCCCAACTCCTTCCCAACCAATGAATAATTGGAATAAGTTGTTTGCGGTTACAAGAATAAGTATTGTGATGAGGAATAGGAGTAGGTATTTAAAGAATTGGTTAATGTAGGGGTCTGAATGTATATATCATATGGAGAATTCTATAATAGATCATGTGACAAATAGTGCTACTGGGACGAATATTATTGAGAAGTAGTCCATTTTAAAGCTGAGTGATAATTTGAGGGTTTGAATAGTTAGTCAATGTCAGTTTGAAATAACTATTTCTTGTCCTGTATGAATAAATATCATTGTGGGAATTATGCTAGTAAGGAAAGCGCATGAGATAATTGTCTTTACGTAGAGTGGGTAGTTGGAAGTTTTATAGGTGTCAGAGCTTGTTATTATAATGGGTGCGGTTAATAAGAGTAGGGTTACTAGTGTGAAGGAGGAAAATATGTTTATTACTTTTATTTGGAGTTGCACCAATTTTTTGGCTCCTAAGGCCAACGGATAACTTCTATCCTTTAAAAGTTTGAAAAAGCCATGTTGTTAGACATGGAGGCATAGAGTTAGCAGTTCTTGCGTACTTTTTCGGTAAATAAGAAGGTAAGGAGCTTCTGTTATTAGATTCACAATCTAATGTTTTTTTTAAACTATATTTACAGTATAGGGGACCTAAAATAATTTTTGGGCTTATAGATAAAAGTAATAAGGGTAGAATGTGTAGGGACATAAGTGCATTTTCTCGTGTAAAGGAAGGTGAGATGTTGTTGATATGATAAGTATATTTGCCTCGTTGTGTCGTAATTAATATATAAAGAGAGTAGAGAGCGGTAATTACTATATTTAATCCTATTAGGATGATTGTAATGTTAGATCATGAGAAGGTCGATATGACCACAAATAGTTCTCCAATTAGGTTGATTGTGGGGGGTAAGGCTAGGTTGGTCAAGCTTGCTAAGAGTCATCAGGTTGCTATTAGTGGAAGAAATATTTGTAGACCACGGGCTAAAATTATTGTTCGGCTGTGAATTCGTTCATAGTTGGAGTTTGCTAGGCAGAAGAGTATGGAGGATGTAAGACCGTGGGCGATTATTAGAGCGGTGGCTCCTATGTAACTTCAGGGTGTTTGGATAAGGATGGCTACGATAACAAGTGCCATGTGGCTTACAGAAGAATATGCAATAAGTGATTTTAGGTCTGTTTGGCGGAGGCAGATTGAGCTGGTTATGATTATACCTCATAAGGATAATATAATGAATGGATATGCTATGAATTCAGTTACTGGGTTTAGGAGAAGTGTAACTCGTATTATTCCATACCCTCCTAGTTTGAGTAGGATTGCTGCAAGAACTATGGAGCCTGCAATAGGGGCTTCTACGTGTGCTTTGGGTAGTCAGAGGTGAAGGCCATATAGTGGTATCTTTACTATGAAGGCCATTATGCATGCCAGCCATATGAAGACGTTGGATCAAGAGTTGGATATTGGTTGTACTCAGTAATGGATAATTAGAAAGTTTAGGGATCCTGCTGTGTTTTGAATATAGATCAAAGCTACTAATAAGGGTAGGGACCCTGTTAGTGTGTAAAATAGAAAGTAAAGGCCGGCATTTAAGCGTTCTGTTTGATTTCCTCATCGGGTGATAATAATGAGTGTTGGAACTAGTGTTGCTTCAAATAAAATATAGAAGAAGATTAATTCTATGGCGGTAAACGTTATGATTAGGAAAAGTTGTAGTAGGATTAATATGGTGATAAATAGTTTTTTTCGGGTTAGATTTTCTTTTAGTAGATGGTGTTGGCTAGCTATCAGTATTAGAGGGAGGAGTCATATGGTTAGGATAAGTAGAGGTGTAGATAGGGAGTCTGAGAAAAAAATTAGTGAAAAGTTAAGGCTATTATCACCGAATTGATTTATGAGGAGTAGGCTTGTGAAGCTAATTAATAGGCTGTGTGTTGTGGAGTTAATTCAGATTAAACTGCTTTTTGATAATCAAGTTAGGGGCATAAGTATTATTGTAGAGAAAATGTATTTTAGCATTGTAAGAGATTGAGATTTTGTACGTAGTCGGTCCCATATGTGTTTGATACCATAACTAATAAGGATAGGCCCAGTGCTGCTTCACAGGCTGCAAATACTAGTAAGATAATGGGCATTATACTGGCTAGGGTAAAGTGTGAGTTTAGGATTATTAAGGTGGCTATAATAAATAATGATAATATTATCCCTTCTAGGCATAGGAGAGATGATATTAGATGGGACCGATATATCAATAGTCCTGTGAGAGATACTGCGAATGCTATTATAATGTTTATATACACGAGGGACATTTGGTAGTTATGAGTTAAATCATAATCTAATGAGTCGAAATCATTTATTTTATTTTAAACTAAATACCATATTCAGTTCATTCAAGTCCTTTTTGGGTTCATTCATAAGCTAAGCTCACGGCTAGTAGAAAGATTAGGAGGAGGGCTATAGTAAGTATTGTGTTTAGATTTGTTGTTTGTGAGGCTCAGGGTAGTGGTAGGAGTAATGCAATTTCCAGGTCGAATAGGAGAAATGTAATAGCTACTAGGAAAAATTTCATGGAGAAAGGAAGGCGGGCGGATCCTATGGGGTCAAATCCGCATTCATATGGGCTTGTTTTTTCTGAATATACATTTAGTTGGGGAAGTCAGAAGGCGATGGTGACAAGTAGTGTAGCTAGAATGAGGTTGGTTAGGAGGGCTAATATTAAGTTTATTATTCTTTTTCGGATTAGACCGAAACTAACTGATTGGAAGTCAGTTGTACTTATTAATACTAAAAGAATATGATCCTCATCAATAGATGGAGACATAGAGGAAAAGTCATACGACGTCTACGAAGTGTCAGTATCAGGCAGCTGCTTCGAAGCCGAAATGGTGATTAGAGGTGAAGTGGAATTTTAGTTGTCGGAAAAAACATACGATTAAGAAAGTGGATCCGATGATAACATGGAGGCCGTGGAAGCCTGTTGCTACAAAGAAAGTTGAGCCATAGACGCCGTCTGAGATGGTAAAGGGTGCTTCGTAGTATTCTGAGGCTTGGAGTAGTGTGAAGTATACCCCTAGTGCGATGGTAATGAATAGGGCTTGAAGTATGTGGTTGCGATTTCCTTCTATAAGGCTGTGGTGGGCTCAGGTAATAGAGACTCCTGAGGCTAAAAGGACAGAGGTATTAAGTAGTGGGACTTCTAGGGGATTAAGTGGGTGGATACCTGTTGGAGGTCAGCAGCCGCCTAATTCAGGTGTGGGGGCAAGGCTTGAGTGATAAAATGCTCAGAAAAATCCGGTAAAGAATAGGACTTCTGAGATAATAAAAAGAATTATTCCATAGCGTAGGCCTTTTTGGACATTTGGGGTATGGTGGCCTTGGAAAGTGCTTTCTCGGATTACGTCTCGTCATCATTGGTATATAGTGAGTATATTTGTTGTTAAGCCAAGTATAAGTAAGATTGTTGAGTTAAAGTGGAATCATATAATTAGGCCGGATGTTATTAGGAGGGCAGATAGGGCTCCTGTAAGAGGTCAGGGGCTGGGATTTACTATATGATAGGCATGGGTTTGGTGTGTCATTATGTGTTATCGTGTAAGTATAGGCTAACTAGAAGGGTGAATACGTAAGCTTGGATTATGGCTACTGCGAATTCAAGAATTGTTAGTAGAATTAGAATAATGAATGTAATAAGAGCTGTTGTAGTGCTAATGCTTATTAGTGCTAATGTGGCTCCTCCAATTAGATGAATCAATAGATGTCCTGCTGTAATGTTGGCTGTTAATCGTACTGCTAGGGCTACTGGTTGAATAAATAGGCTAATAGTTTCGATAATTACTAGTATAGGAATTAGGGGAGTAGGTGTTCCTTGTGGTAAGAAGTGGGCAAGTGATGCTTTAGTTTTGTTGCGAAAACCTGTGATTACAGCCCCTGCTCATAAGGGGACAGCCATGCCTAGGTTTATCGATAGTTGTGTGGTTGGTGTAAAAGAGTGGGGTAGTAGGCCTAGTAGGTTTGTTGATCCGATAAATATAATTAAGGATATTAATATTAGTGCTCATGTTTGTCCTTTAGGGTTATGGATACTCATTATTTGTTTTGACACAAGTTGGAGTGCTCATTGTTGGAGAGAGATAAGGCGGTTATTTACTAATCGATTTGATGTTGGAAATAATAGGCTAGGAAATAAGACAATAAGGGTAGCGAGAGGAAGGCCTAGGATTACAGGGGTAATGAAAGAGGTAAATAAATTTTCGTTCATTTTGTTTCTCAAGGGGTACTTTGTTTTAGTATTTTTGTAGGTGTTGGTTCTGGGTTGTGATAGAAGTTGTGTTTTGAAATTTTTAGTTGAAAAATAATGAAAAGAACTAGGAACATTGATAAGATTATTGTGAGCCATGTTGATGTATCTAGTTGTGGCATATCATCAAGGAAGGTATTATGCCTTCAGTCTTTAACTTAAAAGGTTAATGCTAGCTTAGCTTCTTGATGATCTTATAGTATTGATGCGGATCATTTTTCAAAGTACTTTAGTGGGACTAGTTCCAGAACAATTGGCATAAAGCTATGGTTTGATCCGCAGATTTCTGAGCATTGACCATAATATAGGCCTGGTCGGGTTGATATGAGAGTTGTTTGGTTCAGGCGGCCTGGGATTGCATCTGTTTTTAACCCCAAGGAAGGCACGGCCCATGAGTGAAGTACATCTTCGGAAGAGATTAGCATTCGAATTGTTATCTCTATGGGTAAAACAACTCGGTTATCTACTTCTAGTAGTCGTAGTTCTCCTGGTTTTAGTTCTGATGTTGGAATCATGTAGGAGTCGAAGCTTAAGTCTTCGTAGTCTGTATACTCATAGCTTCAATATCATTGATGCCCCATGGTTTTTACTGTAAGGGATGGATTATTAATTTCATCTATTATATATAGAATGCGTAGAGATGGGAGGGCAATTATGATTAGAATAATAGCCGGTAGAATCGTTCAAATTGTCTCTACTTCTTGTGCATCTATTGTGCTAGTGTGCGTTAATTTTGTTGTCAGTATAAGCGAGATAACATAAAGTACTAAAGAGCTAATTAGGAAGACGATCATTAAAGTATGATCATGAAAGTGTAGTAGCTCTTCTATGATAGGAGATGTTGCATCTTGAAATCCTAGTTGTATGGGATATGCCATACAAGATGTACAGGGTTTTCACCTGTAATTTAGCCTTGACAAGGCTATGTAATATTTTACTAACATCTTATTTTATTAAGAAAGACATAGTGGCTATGGTGTTGGCTTGAAACCAATAGTAGGGGGTTCGATTCCTTCCTTTCTTATTTCAGGTTAACGTATGTGGGTTCTTCAAATGTATGGTATGGGGGAGGGCATCCATTTAGTCACTCTAAGTTTGTTGTGGTAAGGTCTACGGTCAGGACTTCTCGTTTGGATGCAAATGCTTCTCAAATGATAAAAATTATTAATATGACTGCTGTTAGTGAGATAAATGAGCCTATAGATGAAATAGTATTTCATATTGTGTATGCATCGGGATAGTCAGAATATCGTCGTGGCATTCCAGATAATCCTAGGAAATGTTGTGGGAAGAAAGTTATGTTTACACCTACAAATATGATTGCGAAGTGAATTTTGGCTCATGTATCATTAAGGGTATAGCCTGAAAATAGTGGGAATCAGTGTACGAATCCTCCCATAATGGCAAATACAGCTCCTATTGATAATACATAGTGGAAGTGTGCGACTACATAATATGTATCGTGGAGAACAATATCAAGGGAGGAATTGGCTAGGACGATTCCAGTTAAGCCTCCAACTGTAAAAAGAAAAATAAAACCTAGTGCTCATATTATAGCGGGTGATCATTTAATGTTGCCTCCATGGAGCGTAGCTAGTCAGCTGAAAACTTTTACTCCAGTTGGAATAGCAATAATTATGGTAGCTGATGTGAAATAGGCTCGTGTATCAACGTCTATTCCAACTGTAAATATATGGTGAGCTCATACAATAAACCCTAAGAACCCGATGGATATTATGGCTCATACTATTCCCATGTACCCAAATGGTTCTTTTTTTCCTGAGTAATAAGTAACAATGTGGGAGATTATTCCAAATCCAGGTAGAATAAGAATGTACACTTCAGGGTGTCCGAAGAATCAAAATAGATGTTGATATAGGATTGGATCTCCTCCTCCTGCTGGGTCAAAGAAAGTTGTATTTAGGTTTCGGTCTGTTAGGAGTATTGTAATACCGGCAGCTAGTACAGGAAGTGAGAGGAGTAGAAGTACGGCGGTAATTAGAACAGATCACACGAATAAAGGAGTTTGATATTGTGATATTGCAGGGGGTTTTATATTAATAATTGTTGTAATAAAGTTAATGGCACCTAGAATTGAAGAGACACCTGCTAGGTGAAGAGAGAAAATGGTCAGGTCTACTGAGGCACCTGCATGAGCTAGGTTGCCTGCTAGGGGAGGGTATACGGTTCAGCCCGTTCCTGCTCCTGCTTCAACTATAGAGGATGCTAGGAGCAATAGAAAAGAGGGAGGGAGGAGTCAGAAGCTTATATTGTTTATTCGGGGGAATGCCATGTCGGGAGCACCAATTATTAGAGGGACCAGTCAATTACCAAATCCTCCAATTATAATGGGCATTACTATAAAGAAAATTATTACGAATGCATGTGCAGTTACGACTACATTGTAAATTTGATCATCCCCAAGTAAAGTTCCAGGTTGGCCTAATTCGGCACGAATTAGTAGGCTTAAGGCGGTTCCTACTATGCCAGCTCAAGCACCGAATAAAAGGTATAGGGTACCAATATCTTTGTGGTTGGTTGAAAATAATCAGCGGTTGACGAACATAGGTAGAATGGCTGAGAAAAGCATTAGACTGTAAATCTAAAGATAGAGGTTTGAATCCTCTTTTTACCAGGCCTTGTGGTGAATTAACATATTGAATTGCAAATTCAAAGAAGCAGCTTAAATTCTGCCGGGGCTTCTCCCGCCTTTTTTTTCTCGCGGCGGGAGAAGTAGACTGAAGCCAGTGTACTAGGGTATTTAGCTGTTAACTAAAATTTCGTGGGGGCGGAGCCCACCAGTCTAGTGAGGACTTAGCTTAATTAAAGTGGCTGATTTGCGTTCAGTTGATGTAGGATATGATCTTGCAGTCTTTATCAGGAATTAAGTAAATTATACTTGCTTAGGGCTTTGAAGGCCCTTGGTCTAGTGTAACCTAAATTCCTATTTTTATTCTAGGATGGATAAAATTGGTGTGAGTGGTAGTAGTATTGTGGATAGTGTTACTATTGTTGGCAAGAGGGTTATTTGTTTTGTAATGGAAAATTGTCATTTTATTTTTATGTTATTTGTAGAGGGAAATATTGTAAGTGCTGTGGAGTATGTGAGTCGTATGTAGAAGTATAGGTTTAGCAGTGCTGTGATTGCTATCAGGGTTGGCAGGATGATGTTGTCATTTTTTGTTATTTCTTGAATAATCATTCATTTTGGTATAAATCCTGATAGTGGAGGGAGTCCTCCTATTGATAGGAGAGTAGCGAGGACTAGGACTGTTATGACGGGTGTTTTGTTTCATGTGTGTGATAATGATAGGGTGGTTGTAGTTGAATTAGCTATAAATAGTAGGAATATGGTGGATGTTATGATAATATAAATGATTAGGTTTAGTAGTGTTATGGTGGGGTTGTAGAGGAGTACTGCTGTTATTCAGCCCATATGGGCGATTGATGAGTAGGCTATAATTTTTCGTAGCTGGGTTTGATTTAGTCCCCCTCAGCCTCCGATTATGATTGATAGGATGGATAGGGTCAGAATTAGATTTAGGTTAATAGAGGGGGAGATTTGATAGAGTACGGATATCGGTGCTAGTTTTTGTCATGTGAGCAGAATTAGGCCGGAGGATAAGGGGATGCCTTGTGTTACTTCTGGGACTCAAAAGTGAAATGGAGCTATTCCTAATTTTATAGCAAGGGCTATAGTCATTAGTATGGAGGCCGTTGGGTTATATAATTTTATTACGGTTCATTGGCCTGAGAATATCAGGTTAATAATAACGGCTATTATTAGTAGTATTGAGGCTGTTGATTGGGTAAGAAAATATTTAGTTGATGCTTCTGTGGCTCGTGGGTTGTGTTTGTTTATTATAATGGGGATGATGGCAAGTATGTTTATTTCAAATCCAATTCAGATGAGTAATCAGTGGGAGCTAATTATAACAATGATGGTTCCGAGTAGGACTGTTGTTAGAATAATGATAAAGATAATTGGGTTTATTAGTACGGGAAGGGTATGAACCAACATTTTCGGGGTATGGGCCCGATAGCTTAATTAGCTGACCTTACTGTTAGAATTTGGTGTATTTGGGAGCACGAAGAGTTTTGGGTTCTTAGGAGTAGGTTCAATTCCTATAGTTCTAGAAATAAGAGGGCTTAAACCTCTATTATTTACTTCATCAAAGTAACTCTTTTGTCAGACATATTTCTTATGTTTGTGGGGGGATGCTTGATATGAGAATAGGTAGTGATACGTGTCATATGCATAGTGCTAGTGTTAAGGGTAAAAAACTTTTTCATAGTAGATGTATTAGTTGATCATAGCGGAATCGAGGGTAGGATGCTCGAATTCATAGGAAAGTGATTGTGAGTAGTAACGATTTAATGGTGAAGTTGATTGTATAAAGTTCTGGTATATATGGGCTGTGGAATGCTCCTAGGAATAGGGTTGTTGTGAAAATATTTATTATGATAATGTTTGCATACTCTGCTATAAAGAATAGGGCAAATGGTCCTGCTGCGTATTCTACATTGAAGCCTGATACTAGTTCTGACTCTCCTTCGGTAAGGTCAAATGGTGCTCGATTTGTTTCTGCTAGTGTTGAGATAAATCATATCATTGCTAACGGTCATGCTGGGAAAATTATTCATACTTGTTCTTGTGTAATAATTAGTGTGGAAAGGGTAAAAGACCCATTTATTAGGAGTACTGATAAGAGAATGATGGCTAGTGTTACTTCATATGAGATTGTCTGTGCTACTGCTCGTAGGGCTCCGATGAGTGCATATTTTGAGTTGGAAGCTCATCCTGATCATAGGATTGAGTATACGGCCAGGCTTGATATGGCTAGTATAAATAGAACTCCTAGGTTTATATTGATAAGGGGATAAGGCATAGGTAGGGGGATTCATATAGTTAGGGCGAGGCTTAGGGCTAGAATGGGTGCAAGAATAAATATTGAAATGGAGGATGTTGCGGGTCGTAGTGGTTCTTTAATAAAGAGTTTAATTGCGTCAGCGATTGGTTGGAGTAGGCCATATGGGCCTACAACATTTGGGCCTTTTCGAAATTGTATGTAGCCTAGAACTTTTCGTTCAACCAGTGTGAGAAATGCTACGGCTAGTAAAATAGGAATAATTAATATCAAGATATTTACTATAAACATTTTGTTAAGGAGAGGATTTGAATCTCTGAATATAAAGGTTTAAGTTTTACGCAATTACCGGGCTCTGCCACCTTAACTAAGCCCTTTGCTAGGGCAGGTTTTGTTTGTAGAGATTAATTGAGATGGAGTCATTAATTGGTTTAAGGCGCGTTGTTTGAAGTTGGCCTTATTTCTCTTGTCCTTTCGTACTGGGAGAAATTCATAATAGATAGAAACCGACCTGGATTACTCCGGTCTGAACTCAGATCACGTAGGACTTTAATCGTTGAACAAACGAACCTTTGATAGCGGTTGCACCATCGGGATGTCCTGATCCAACATCGAGGTCGTAAACCCTATTGTCGATATGGACTCTTGAATAGGATTGCGCTGTTATCCCTAGGGTAACTTGTTCCGTTGATCAAATTTTTGGATCAATAAGCGATAGTTCAATTTGACTTGTGTGTCTTGTTTTTAAAATCGCTCGGAGGATTTTTTATTCTCCGAGGTCACCCCAACCGAAACTGTTAGTTTATAGAGATTAGTGTTATCCCTTAGTGGTTAAGTTTCTTTTCTTTAAACTAATTAGTTAAAGCTCCATAGGGTCTTCTCGTCTTATTTGTCTATTCCCGCCTCTTCACGGGAAGGTCAATTTCACTGATTGGAAGTAAGAGACAGTAAAACCCTCGTGTGGCCATTCATACAAGTCCTTATTTAAAGAACAAATGATTATGCTACCTTTGCACGGTCAGGATACCGCGGCCGTTTAACGTTTGTCACTGGGCAGGCAGTGCCTCCAATACTGGGAATGCTGGAGGTGATGTTTTTGGTAAACAGGCGGGGTTTGTGTTTGCCGAGTTCCTTTTACTTCTTTTAATCTTTCCTGGGTGCATTCCTGTGTTGGGTTAACAGTGCAATAAATAAATTATTTATTTTTGGGTTATTTTTATTTACTGTTAATAGTCAGGGTGTTATCAGATACTGACTTAAACATATGCAAGGAGAAGTTATTTCTTGTTACTCATATTAACATTATTGCTTCTATTTTATAATAGAGTAGTCCAGTAGTGGATCTAGGAGTTGGTTAGTTTGTTGATGGGATTAAGTATTTTTTGGTTGTTGAGCTTTAACGCTTTCTTAATTGATGGCTGCTTTTAGGCCTACTATGGTTTTGCTAAATCTTACTCTCTAGTTAAGGTTGTATCCATTTCTAAAAGGCTGTACCTTTTTAGACTAACTTTTAAAGATACAGTATATTTGTTTATATTTTTGGTATCTTTTAAAGCTGAACTTATATTCATTTTCTGGACAACCAGCTATCACCAGGCTCGTTAGGCGTTTCACCTCTACTTATAAATCTTCTCACTATTTTGCTACATAGATGAGTTGGTTCTTAGTTAACTGTTCATAAGTAGCTCGTCTGGTTTCGGGTTACTTAGCTAAAATTCATTTTGTTAAGTTTTTGCTAGTTAATTCATTATGCAAAAGGTACAAGGATTAATCTTTGCTTTTCTGTACTTTTATATTTTTCTTTCATCGTTCCCTTACGGTACTTCCTCTATCGCGCCATGTTAGAATTTCTATCTCCTATACTTTAATTTGGGGATAAATGTTTTATTTTATTATGTTTTGATTATTAGATTAGTGGTAAAGCTTGGGCTAGGTATAGTTCAAGACATTCATAGTGTATGGAATCTTCTAGGTGTAAACTAGATGCTTTGTTTAAGCTATGTCTTGGTTTGTCCAAGCACACTTTCCAGTATGCTTACCTTGTTACGACTTGTCTCCTCTCATGTAGTTGTTATATTTAAATATGTTTGAGTATGCTTTAGTTACTCGAGGAGGGTGACGGGCGGTGTGTGCGTGCTTCATGGCCTGATTCAACTAAGCACTCTATTCTTAGTTTACTACTAAATCCTCCTTTGGTTGCTAGTTTCATAGCAACTTTCGTATGTGAGTTTTCTTAAGATAGAAAATGTAGCCCATTTCTTTCCATTCCATAGGTTACACCTTGACCTAACGTTTTTATGTCCTATGATTGTGCTTACTTTTACTCCCTTTCAGGGTTTGCTGAAGATGGCGGTATATAGACTGTATTAGCAAGGATTGGTGAGGTTTATCGGGGTTTATCGATTATAGAACAGGCTCCTCTAGAAGGGTATGAAGCACCGCCAAGTCCTTTGAGTTTTAGGCTGTTGCCGGTAGTACTCTGGCGAATAATTTTGTTTATGAAATTATCTATGTTTAAGGCTAAGCATAGTGGGGTATCTAATCCCAGTTTGGGTCTTAGCTATAGTGTATCAGCTATTTTAGAGTTACTTTCGTCGTTTATTTTTATTAAAGTTAGAGCTTTTTACAGCTTAATTTTAATTTAACTCTATTTAGTATGGTGCTTAAACACGTTTTACGCCGTGCTTCTGTTAGCTTGGGTTAATCGTATGACCGCGGTGGCTGGCACGAAATTTACCAACCCTAATTAGTATAACTTAGTCAAACTTTCGTTTATGGCTTAATTTTTGTCACTGCTGTCTCCCGTGGGGGTGTGGTTAAGCAAGGCGTCATGAGCTACAGGTGTGTGCTTGATACCCGCTCCTTTTGGTCTTGTTGACCTGAAGGGCATTCTCACTGGAGTGTTGATGCTTGCATGTGTAAGTTTACTAAAAGTCAACAGAAAGGCTGGGACCAAACCTATATGTTTATGGAGTTAATACACTCATCTAGGCATTTTCAGTACCTTGCTTTGGGTTTAAGCTACATTAAC